ACTTCCGTTTGTCCATATTTCTAGAAAAAGGATCTCTTGTTTTTCATTGCCATTCCCATAAGACTGAATACTATGATTCGCATTTCGAACAGGCATGAATACAGCATCGATAGGATAACAATTTCCGTCTTGAAAGGTATTTGGCGTTTTTATATTATATCCTCGACTCCTCTCGATTTGTAATCCAATAGACAAATCAATTGGTTCTGTTAGGCTAGCTATGTGCTGCGTATTATCAACGATTTCCACAGAAGGCGGCAAGAGGATGTCTTGAGCAGTTACATATCCCGGGCCTTTGACACAAATAAGCGCGTCACAAGTTCCATAAAGATTACTTCTCAATACAATATCTTTCAAATTCATTAAAATTTCATGTACCGATTCTTGAATACCCACTATGGTAGAATATTCGTGTGGAATTTTTTCAGATTTTGCGCGTGTAATACATGTTCCTTCTATTTCTCCAAGCAAAACTCTTCGCATCGCAATGCCTATTGTGTCGGCTTGACCTTTCATAAGTGGAGACAAAATAAAGCGCCCATAATAAAGACGCTTACTGTCTGCTCTTGATTCAACACACTTCCACTGTAGTGTCCGAGTAGATACTTTTACTTTCTCTCGAACCATAGTAATATTATTTGTCAGATCATTGAGTCATTTATTTCTCTTGAAATCTCTTCAATGTTTATTTCTACACCCGTCTTTTTTTAGGGGGTCTGCAACCATTGTGTGGCATAGGGGTTACATCCCGTACGAAATTTAAAAGGATACCGCTTCTACGAATAGCTCGTAATGCCGCATCTCTTCCGAGACCAGGACCCTTTATCATGACTTCTGCTCGTTGCATACCTTGATCCGCTACTGCTCGAATAGCATTTCCTGCTGCGGTTTGAGCAGCAAAAGGCGTACCTCTTCTTGTACCCCTGAATCCACAAGTACCGGCCGAGGACCAAGAAATTACCCGACCCCGGACATCTGTAACAGTCACAATGGTGTTGTTGAAACTTGCTTGAACATGAATAACGCCCTTTGGTATTCGACGTCCACTTTTACGTGAACCGATCCGTCCCGGCCTACGTGAACCACTTCGTGGTGGAGATTTTGCCATATTTGATCATTTCATAAATATAAGTCAGAGATATATGGATATATCCATTTCATGTCAAAACCGATCTTTTATGTTGATTTGTTCATCGGTTACTTTCTAAACTTTTCGAAAGATTATCCTTGTCTTTGTTTATGTCTCGGGTTGGAACAAATTACTATAATCCGTCCCCTCCTGCGGATCAGTCGACATTTTTCACAAATTTTACGAACTGAAGCCCTTATTTTCATAATTGTTATTCCTTAAATGAATTTCGAATCTCCTTATTGGAAGTTGGAAGAAAATAAGTTTCTTGAAATTTTTGAACCGCGATTTGTATCCCCCTGAAAGGAATGTTGAAAAATCACCTAATCACTCAAATCCTTTTGTGTAGTCTATATATTATTATTATATCCTCCAGTTGAATCTGAATCATAACGACTTCCTTCAATTTTGCCTCTAGCCACCGGGAGTAGATGTAGAAAAACGGGTCGCATCCCTCCTGAAACATAATCTAGAATCTTACTTCGCTCTCTAAACTATCTAAAAGAACCCGGAGCATACCTTTGGTAAGTTATTCGGTAATTAAACCTCGAGGAATCCTCCCTTTTTTTTTCTCACAACATAAAAGTAAGCTCCAAATACAATTCGGATAGCAGAATAATTACCATATATAACACAAAATTTCTCCACCGATTCTTTCCAGTCGAGCCGCTCGGTCTGTCATTATACCCCGAGAAGTAGAGAGAATTACAATCCCCATCCCATCTAAAATTCTAGGAATTCGTCGATAGTTAAAATAGATTCGTAGACCGGGTCGACTGATTCGTTTTAAATTTAAAATGGGTCTATACGGCCCTTTCCTATTCCTTCGATGTCGTAGGGTTAAAACCAAAAACTCTTTTTTGTTTTTGTTTTCCACGAGTTTCCTTGCGTTTTCGATAAAACCCTCTCGCAAAAGGATTTTAACAACGTTTTCGGTGATGTTAGTAGATGCTATTCGAACCGTTCCCTTTCTATTCATGTCAGCATTTCGTATAGAAGTTATTATGTCAGCAATAGTGTCCTTGCCCATGATAAACTGAAAATTTTGTTGCTTCCAAATTTTGATATAATCAACATGTTCTTTTTTTTATGAAAATTATTAAAAGTATATGCGTGAGACATACTCTACTAAATTTTGATTTATCTATTTTATTTTCATACTATCACTATATCGCGGTCCCCTCTTATAATACTTCAGGTGCTAATGAAACTATTTTAGTAAAATTCAACTGTCTCAATTCCCGGGCGATCGCACCAAAAACTCGAGTTCCCTTTGGATTTCCTTCGTGATCAATGACAACTGCAGCATTGTCATCGTACCGTATTATCATACCGTTATCACGTCTGAGTTCTTTACAAGTACGTACAATTACAGCTCTGATCACTTCTGATCTTTCTAGAGGCGTATTGGGTACTGCTTCCTTGATCACAGCAACAATAACGTCACCAATATGAGCATATCTACGATTACTGGCTCCTATGATTCGAATACACATCAATTCTCGGGCACCGCTATTGTCTGCTACATTCAAATGGGTTTGAGGTTGAATCATATCGTTTTTTGAGTCCGTTTTTTTAATGTTTAATTTAAAGTAAAGCACTGAAAGGACGAAGTAAAAAAAAAAAGGGAAGACCCGCATTTTTTATACCCAAGATTTATTTCCTTTGTTTCGACATTCCTATCCCGAAATAATGAATTGAGTTCTTATAGGCATTTTGGACGCCGCTATTGAAATAGCCTTTCGAGCTATATTTTCAGCTACTCCACTCATTTCATAAAGTATTCTACCCGGTTTAACGACGGCTACCCAATATTCGGGGGATCCTTTACCGGACCCCATACGGGTTTCCGTGGGTCTTAGTGTAACGGGTTTGTCTGGAAAGATACGTACCCATATTTTTCCACCGCGCCGTACATTTCGTGTCATTGCGCGGCGCCCCGCTTCGATTTGTCTAGATGTGATCCAAGCGGGTTCAAGTGCTTGAAGAGCATATCTGCCGAAACAAATATGATTACCTCGATAAGATATCCCTTTCATTCTTCCTCTATGTTGTTTACGGAATCTTGTTCTTTTGGGGTTATAATTGATGGTTCTTTCTCAATGCCATCTCTACTACAGAACTGGACATGAGAGTTTCTTCTCATCCAGCTCCTCGCGAATGAAAGGACTAAAAACGATTTTATCAAGATATAGGGGAATTTAATGAATAATATACTGAAGCATAGGATTTTTTGAAAGTTCATCTAATTAATCTATTCTAAATTTGTATATCATGTTTAGATATAGAATTGAAACATTTATGTTCTATTTATAGATAATCTCAATGTCTTTTTTTTTTTTTTATCGTTATAACAAATCTTTATTTTGTTTTGCCCTTTACCATATCGGATCGAGCAAAATGAATCAATCCAATAAAATCAAAAAATAAACCTTTCGCGGGCGAATATTTACTCTTTCAATATCTATTTCAGTTGTAGGGTTAGTTCATGACCTCTACGAATAAAAGAATAGTTTAGTTCCTGGGTTCGTTTCGCCATCCCACCCAATAAATCATTAAGATTCATTTCCAATAGAATCTTCTTTTTCTTTATTCACGGGTTCCGTCGTTCCCATTGCTTCTCGATTAATGGTTAGGTCTGAATTCTCCAACGGAGCCCTTAATGAAATTTTTTCTTAAGTCAATTTTCTCAGTTTTTATTGGCTCGGGGCTCTTGATTTTTTTTGTTCTATGAGCGGATTCATCTAGTTAGGGATGAATCATTATTGATGCTATATTACACTGTTTTTTATGAGATGACTTACAGACCTTACATATTGGAATCTTATATCATTGATATTTTCTTTCTCTCTTTCTCTCATCCTTCCATTTATCCGCATGCTTTTCGATTTTCTTTCACAACTTCGAACTTCACAACCTACAATCAGATTGGGTTTTTATGTTATGCAAATTTCAGTTGCTACAACGATATGACCACTATATTATATCTTGACTGGTTCTTTGGATTCAGATAATACGAAGCAATGAGTTGGTTATTAGTGCTATAGTTATTAGTTCATACTACAGGACGGTCCATTTTTTGGAATCCTAGCCCTAAAAAAAACCAACGAGTCGCACACTAAGCATAGCAATTATATAAAAAAAAAAAAATCAATCGAATTTTTATTCAACCCTATAGAATTGCGGAATTTCTCATTTTTGTTTTGATTGAAGATAAAAAGAGCTCGTTCTTTGTTTGGTTTATTTCCATTAATGGGGGGGCTCTAAAGACCCGTAAACTCTTATTTTTTTTCGTCTACAAATATCCAAATTTTGATTCCCAATACCCCGTAGATAGTTCGAACCGTATAGGAACAATAATCAATTTTAGCTCCAATGGTTTGTAGAGGAACTCTACCTTCTCTGATCCATTCGGCGCGCGCAATTTCTTTTCCGTCAAGACGCCCTGCAATTTGTACTTGAATTCCTTTTGTATCGGCCTGTTCCGTTAATTCAATAGCTTTTTTCATTGCTTTTCGAAAAGAAACTCTATTTTTTAATTGTCCGGCTATAAATTCGGCAAGAATATTGGGGTGTCCATAAGGATTTGTAATTCGTGTAATAGCAATGTTTATTTTTCGATTCACACAATTAAGTTCTTTTTGTACATTCATCTGTAATTCTTCAATTCTTCGCGGTCTATTTTCTAGTAATAATTTTGGGAACCCTATATAGATTATAACTTGAATTAGATCAATTCTTTTTTGAATCTCTATCCGTGCAATTCCCTCAACACCGGAAGATATTCTGATATTTTTTTTTATATAATTCTTAATAAAGTTTCGTATTTTTTGATCTTCTTGTAGACCCTCGCAATAGTTTTTTGGTTTTG